GAAGAAGGGAATATCAAGTTATTCCTATGGAACGTCTAGGAACAAGAAGATTGAATCAGAAATATCGACGGATTCTTGAGGAGTCCAAAGAAATATGAAATAAAAAAAAAAAAAAGAGAGATCTACTGTTCCAATTTCATTTCTAGCGAATTTGAAATTTTAATATCAGAATAGTGGATATAGTCATGATTCAATGGGTTAGGTCCACTTACTTTTTCTTTTGTTGATTTCTAATCTTTACAATGTATTTGATTGGAATAATGGAAAAGAAAAATATTTGGCGATTGAAGAGACCACTTATCATTTATCATTACTCATTATAATAAACAAATGTTCAACTTTCTTTTCTAATTAGAATTACTATACTATAACTCATTATAAGGATAACTTAATATCATTCAATTATACAGTTTAGAATTACATTATTATACTCTACTGTTGGTTCGTTTTTTTTTTTGTAATCAAATTACAAAAAAATATCAACAATATCTCTATTCTTTATCCCGCTTCAGTTTTTTTTTATGAAAAAAGCCAAAAAGCCCCTTATCGGATTTGAACCGATGACTTACGCCTTACCATGGCGTTACTCTACCACTGAGTTAAAAGGGCCATTTCATTCAATTACGAAATGAGTCACTGGGCGGATAAGATAGAGCTATCTATCTATGTATATATATATTATAAGTATATGCAGTAGACTCATAGTGGTTAGTGGCCTATTTGGGAACGAGAATTTTGATTTACTTAAACTTAAGGAGTATAAGTATAGGGTAAATTTGGTTTATTGATATTGTATTTGATAAATATCAACGAAATAAATTGTTTGAAGACCAATCCTAATGGAATTGATTTGAATTGACTTAACACCCACAGAACGGAACGAAATTCATTTGATTGATAGATGTACCTACCAATTCAACATAGATCCAAGATATTTCATTAAAGCATGTGATGAAGAGATTCGGTTTGTCTTCTGAACCAAATTTTTATAGAAAAAAACAAGTTTCGATAACTTATTGATCCCCGTTCCCCAGATTTTGAAATTTCTCATTTGTTAATTTCCTGGCTTAGTGTGATATAGAGATACACCTATCTCATCTTAAGACGGAGTGAAAACTGAATGTAAAGTGGAAGAAATGAAGTTGAACCTTCTTTTATGTCAGACCAATCACTTCCCCAAAAAGTCCTTTACTTCGTCCTATTTTGATTATTATTATTTTTTTTTTAATATCAATTTATATAATAGAAATCTATTATAGAACAGAATGGCGATTAAAATGAGTGATTCATAAATAGAAATGACAAATCAAAAAAATGCTATCGTATGGGATCAGAAAAGACAAAAAGATCTTTCAGATCTAGTCATATCATTCCATTATATTGACAATTTCAAAAAACTGCTCATACTATGAGCATAGTATGATGGCGGTCGGGTGAGTATGCCCCCATCGTCTAGTGGTTCAGGACATCTCTCTTTCAAGGAGGCAGCGGGGATTCGACTTCCCCTGGGGGTAGGGTACTACGAAAGGAAGTTGATCGTGGATTATCAATAAGCCTAGACTTGATTCTTCCTGGGTCGATGCCCGAGCGGTTAATGGGGACGGACTGTAAATTCGTTGGCAATATGTCTACGCTGGTTCAAATCCAGCTCGGCCCAATAATTTGCTAATCCACTATGAAATGATATAACCCATTTTGTTTTCCAGAAATGCCAGATACGAAAGAATAAAAAAAAAAATTTTCTGATATATCCCTGCCGCTATTTCTTTTTTATTTGCTCTATTTATTTGTTCCCATAAATTATGATCTTGATAACGATATAGATTCATATCAGGATTATTAAGTATAAAGTCTAATAAAAAGAATAAAGGAAAGACATAAAAAACTCCATTTTTCAATGAAAAATGGATTATCAATCGATTTGGTAATAACTAAAGAAAGGAATCCTTACTGCTCTCACTTCTCACTAAAGTAAAGTGGATATCCATGTGGATATCAATATATCATTCGCGTCTCTGTTACAACACCTAGATATTAATCTAAATCTAAATAGTTTGAATGAAATCATAAGAATATGTATTCTTGTACATTTTATTTCCCTGGGATTGTAGTTCAATTGGTCAGAGCACCGCCCTGTCAAGGCGGAAGCTGCGGGTTCGAGCCCCGTCAGTCCCGACGGATTCAAATCCAATAAAAAAAAATAAATCAATATCTTTCTTCATTTTCTCTTAAACTGGGTACAAATGGTAGAATTTCATTACCAATGGCATCTCTCTTTTTTTTTTAAGGGTATTGTTGAAGAAAGAACAAACTCTAAAATAGTAAATTTGATGGAATATTCGATTTTTTCTACAGGGACTCGTCTTTATCACACTTCATTTTCTTGTAAAATAAAGAAAATGAGATCATTAAAAAAAAAGAGTTTCTAACTTCACTCCTTCCTTTTTTTCTATTTCGTTTCTTTGGGTTTCTTTGGAAACTATTTGAAAACAATGGAAGTGGAAAGCACTTAGATGGTGGTACAACGAAAGCGGTAGGTTATAGAAAAGACAGTGTGGAAAAGAATGATAAATAAAAAGAAAGTATAAAGTAAAGGAATTCTTTTGATTCAATCCGAAATCAAAGTTTGTATTGGGTGTGTGGAAAAAAGATCTGCCTATGTTATACTATTCAATTCTCGACGATGAATCGACTTGATAGTTCAGATATTGTTATTCATGATATTGATCCGACTTGATATCATCGAAATGTAATTCATCCCATTGAATTTCCAAGCGAAAGGTTTATCATCTCTATGGGATTAAATCCCGAGTTATTGCGAAGTAAAAAAAAAAAAAAACGAAACGATGAAATTATGGAAGTAAATATTCTCGCATTTATTGCTACTGCACTCTTCATTCTAGTTCCTACTGCTTTTTTGCTTATAATATACGTAAAAACGGTAAGTCAAAGTGATTAATTTGAATGAAACTTGACTTCTTAGTTCTTATCAATGATTTAAGAAAAACAAAATTTCAATTTCACGTCTTAAATGAAATGAATGGACGAGAATCAGCAGTAGGCTATGAGATCCGATAGTATGGTAGAAAGATTCATATATGAATCTTTCTACCATACTATCTATTTTGATTATTGTAATGTAGAAAGATAAAAACAGAATAGAGATCAATCTCCAATATGTATCTTTATACATGTTAATATCAATTAAATATATGTAACGTACACAGTATCCCAATTCGATTTCTTTGCTTCATCTATTTTCTTTTTGTTCATTCCAATCAATCTGAAATAATTGAAAGGCAACTCTTATGATTTTAGAATTTCTAGATTTTTGATTATTTTCAATATGAATCCCGGTATCCATTAAAAAAAGAATCAAATCAATGAATGAAAAACAATATTGGACATATATTACTAAAAGAAAATCAAGTTAATACAATAATAAAATTAAAATAAAACAAGCGGTAAGTGCGAAATATGTGACTCAACCAAGACAAGATCTTATTAAATAGCGGAACTTCTTTCTTTTCTCTTTGAAGAGTAAAAAGGACAATAAAAACAAACAGTAAAAGGGTTCCGGTGTTCCTCGTTCTTCCCCATTGTCCATATATAACTCTGGTAAGAACCGGTTCATCGAAATAGAAAATTTAGGAAGATATCGGTTGTAATAACTTTCCTATCATCCATACCCCCCCTTTTTTTTTTTTTTCAAAATACGAATATGTGAATTATTGAAATATCTCTTTGATTTTTTTTGTAAAAGAGTATAAGCATTATTCATATATAATACGAATAGAATAGATTACCCCCCCAGAATCCAAGCAAATAGAATTTCGAAATGAAGATATTTTAATTTAATTAAATTCATGAATTTAATATTAAGTTAATTCAATATATTAAATAATTAAATTATTTAATTAAAAAGGCTTTGTAGAACAATCTACAAAAAATCTATAAAAAAGTTATACAGTTTGATTCCCCAACTCTATTAGTAGTATCTCTAGAGTCCACTTCTTCCCCATACTACGAGTGAAAGGGAAAATGTAAAGACTACCATTAAAGCAGCCCAAGCAAGACTTACTATATCCATGTGAATTATGTCCCCTATCTCTATGAATATGAAGGAATTATTCCATTATTGTTTACTAATAATAGTGGAATCACTGGTGCAGAGTCAAAAAAAAGGGAGGGGGAATTCTGACCCAAGACCCTTGATCAAAGACTCCAATAAATATGAAAAACTGCACTAAATCTACTTATAACAAGTAACAAGTTCTCTTATATGATTTCTAGTAGAATCAGAAAAGATTAAACAAAATACGCAGTCACACTGGTCTTTGGAAGTAGAAAAAGGGATATTATTAATATGTAGTAATAATAAGATATGTAGGAATAATAAGACCTATTCTTTTTTTACCTTTCCCTTCATTATAATTAAGTATCATTATCATTAAGTAAAAGTAAAAAAGTAAAAGAAAAAGTCAAGTATCCATCCAATCTAATATTGATTGAATGCCCGTGTACTCAGAGACTCTCATGAGTCTGTATACTCTGTATACAAAGTATCTTCTGCCCCTTCCATAACTATTAATTAGATTCCCCGTCTGACTATCCAATCAAATTCAAGACCCCTTCAGTAGACACTACATTAGTAGTGGAAAGAAATTGGTAACTCTTGATTTGATATGATAGACCTTCCACTACTCTAATCTTTCCTTGAATCCTAGATGCAAGGATTTACAGCAGCAGAACTCTTGCTATTTCGTTTCAAGAGTCTTTTTCCTATGCGTAGTTTGCTGGGAAAAATTCGGTGAGTTATACCAGCAAAACAGAATGAGGGATTCCCAGTCTTGTCTTTTGTTGATCAGGCGACACCCAGATTTGAACTGGGGAAAAAGGATTTGCAGTCCCCCACCTTACCGCTCGGCCATGTCGCCAAAACGATACAAAATAGATCAAAATATTCCCCCTTTGCTTGTTTTGTTTGAGGGGGATTACTA